AGGCCTCTTGAATCTTCTCTTTCCCTATTTTTCTTTCTTTTTATTTGTAGTTTTGTTTTGTAGTGTAGATTGTCTTTTTTTATTTTTGATAGGAATTATCTTGTTGAGACCCTAGAGAATCGATTGAAACCTCAGATTCATACTAGAACCACGATGAGTCAATAAAGCCCCAAGCTAAGCTCAAAGGTTCCTTGAGTAAGAACCATTTGATCATCACTTAGAATCGATATAATGACTAAAAATCCAGAGAAACATTCTAGAATATAAAATATAATTGCATTTTTTTTTTTAGTTTTTTTAGTGCGGTCGCGCGGTCTGAATAGTTAGGTATGAATCATAGTGCTAATGTTTCTTGATCTATTCCAGGGATTCCGTGCTCCAGATATTCTAATGAATATCAGACGAGGTGGAACCATCTCTCTCGAGATGACAGACCATTCTCTGTACTATAGGATCAATTTTCACAAGTCACACACTCATATTCCAGAAATACCGAAACAAAGGAATTCCACGGTCGAACTGCCCTACCAGAATATATATATATAAATATATTCATAAGTAAATTCATAATAAAATGGAATATTAATAGAGAATATTCTGAAAAAGAACTTTTTAATAAGCTCGGAATAGACTTTCTTACGCTTTACAACTCAAAGAAAAAAAACGAGCTTCCCTAAGCGAAACTTCATCAGCTCTCTAACAAGCCTTCTGAAAGCAGCTCGACTGACTAGGAGGAACCCTCACTTATAGTGGTACTAAATCCTACTTCCCCACCAGGTCTTTGCCGACTGGCGGGGCTACGGTTCAAACCATAGATAGGGATTCGTCCTCTGAGTATGAGACACACCAAATAGAGGATTCTTCTATGGAGGAAGAATCCAACACAGAAGAGTCTTCTATGTCTAACACAGAAGATTCTGCTTTGCAAGAGGAAGAGGGGCCGTCACTAAATTACCGTCGCCAGAAGGTGCGAAGGCTTCGTTTGGATCTCGATACGAGTCAGGAGACGGCGTTGTCTCACCTCGAAGCTATCCGATAGGCACTGCAAGAAAACAAGCAAAGAGAGCTTCCCGCGTTGAACCGCCTCCTAGTATTCTCTGTAGCAAAAGTGTCCCTCTATATATTTCGAAAATGTATACAGAATAGATGAGGGTTGTTTCCTTGATTATTGTGATTTCGAAAATGTATACAGAATAGATGAGGGTTGTTTCCTTGATTATTGTGTAGGATTACAGATTTGAGACTTGAGGCCCCTAAAAAAAAGGGGCCTGAGTTATTTTGGCTTAACAAAGGTAAGACTTCTTGGTTCTTATGCTATGGATCTAATTCATTGAAATTCCGTCCAGTAAAACAGAAGAATTATAAATCTCCAATAGAATAGATAGAAAGACTGCAAATAAAGCCATTGCAACACCCATCAAAGGAGTGGTTCCCCATCCAGGAGCCACTTTCCCATATTCCGAATTCAATGGTTTCAATAAAGCCCCTACTGTTGTTCGTCTTGGACCAGATCTAGAAATACCCTCAACGGTTTGTGTCGCCATAAATACTTTTTTGTTGAGATCTGTTGACTTTGTATACCCTTCCGTTTTAAATAAACGATCTTATCATAGATTCATTGTAGTCTTGAAATTATCTAATAATGGAAACAGCAACCCTAGTCACCATCTTTCTTTCTGGCTCACTTGTAAGTTTTACCGGGTACGCCTTATATACCGCCTTTGGGCAACCCTCTCAACAACTAAGAGACCCATTCGAAGAACACGGAGACTAGTTGAAGTAATGAGACTCCCCTATTGGGGAGTCTCATTATCTCAATTGAGATAACGCACAATCATTTCACCTTTTTATTTTTAATTGGAACCCTCGGTGGTTCCCTAAAAAAGATAGCGAAAAAAATAATCCCTAGAGTAGAGACTAAGAGGAATGTATAAACCAATGCTTCCATAGATTCGATCGTGGTTTACAATTATAGCTTCCACATCTGTTCATTTGGTGGGATCATTGCCCAGATAAAGAAAGGGCAAGAGTCAAAGGTGATCCAAAAATCACGGTTTCTCTGCTACCCTGTGTTAACTCCAAAAAATCAAATAAAGGAGAAAAAACCAAAGCAATGTTGTATCAAACTACCTGTCTCCTTGTAGTTGGATCTCCAAGTTTTTGGAATGCTCCAAATTCCACTTGAGCATCCAAATCTGGGTCAATGCCGGCAAAAACATCTCTGAACAAAGTTCTCGCACCGTGCCAAATGTGCCCGAAAAAGAAAAGCAAAGCAAATGAAGCATGGCCAAAAGTAAACCAACCCCTGGGGCTACTACGAAAAACACCATCCGATTTCAAAGTAGCACGATCTAATTCAAAAATTTCACCCAATTGAGCGCGTCTAGCGTATTTTTTCACAGTAGCAGGATCGCTATAACTGACTCCATTGAGTTCACCACCAAAGAACTCAACAGTTACGCCGACTTGTTCGACACTATACTTCGACTCTGCCCTTCGAAAAGGAACGTCGGCTCTCACAATTCCGTCTCCGTCTACCAAAACGACTGGAAATGTTTCAAAAAACGTAGGCATACGGCGTACAAAAAGCTCGAGGCCTTCTTTCTCTCTAAAGATAGGATGTCCTAACCATCCAACCGCTATTCCATCCCCATTGTCCATTGAGCCCGCTCTGAATAATCCCCCTTTAGCTGGATTATTTCCGATGTAATCATAAAAAGCTAATTTTTCTGGAATTTTAGACCAAGCTTCTGAGAAACTCTGATTTTCGGCTAGGCTGGCGCCAACTCTTCGATATATTTCTTGCTGGAAGTATCCTTGATCCCATTGATACCGGGTGGGACCAAATAATTCGATCGGGGTCGTTGCAGAACCATACCACATAGTTCCAGCAACAACAAAAGCTGCAAAAAAGACAGCAGCGATACTACTGGAAAGTACAGTTTCAATATTACCCATACGTAATCCTTTGTATAAACGTTGGGGCGGACGGACACTCAGATGGAATAAGCCCGCCAATATACCCAATGTCCCTGCTGCAATATGATGAGAGGCTATTCCTCCTGGAATAAAAGGATCAAAACCGTCGACACCCCACGCAGGATTTATAGATTGGACTTTTCCCGTGAGTCCATACGGATCGGACACCCATATTCCAGGACCATACAAACCTGTTACATGAAATGCGCCAAACCCAAAACAAGCTAGTCCTGAGAGAAATAAATGAATTCCAAAAATCTTGGGCAAATCCAAAGACGGTTTTCCTGTACGCTCATCGCAGAATATTTCTAGATCCCAATACACCCAATGCCAAATAGCTGCCAAGAAGCACAAGCCAGAAAATACAATATGTGCCCCGGCCACACCTTCGTAACTCCAAATACCCGGATTCGTTATAGTGCCTCCTGCGATACTCCAACCCCCCCACGAATTGGTTATTCCTAAACGAGTCATGAATGGGATAACGAACATACCCTGTCTCCACATCGGATCAAGAACAGGATCAGAGGGATCAAAAACTGCTAATTCGTATAAGGCCATCGACCCGGCCCAACCCGAAACTAGCGCAGTATGCATTATATGGACAGAAAGCAACCGACCGGGATCATTCAATACGACAGTATGAACACGATACCAAGGTAAACCCATGGAAAGACCTCTTTCTCAAAGAAAAATAGACACTATGTAACTTTCTCGCATTGGGAGCTAGGGACTTCCCCCTTTCAATGGATTATCTCGGAGCAGGGGTCAATTCAATATTGATTCCATTCCCTTTGGAATAACCGACCAATTCTGTTTGTAGGAACAAATAGAAACAGATCTATTCTATACCCGATAAGTATCAATCCGCAATGCAGCATTGGTTTGGTTCTATTTTCTATGGGCCAATGCTTGGTTTTATTCTATGAGCTTTTCAATCTATGGAAAAAAGGAAAATGCGAGGCAATAGTCTGACAACAAGAAAAGGCGTTTTGACTACGCTTTCGCATAAACGTTAAGAGACAAGCTTTCGAGCTTTCGTCTAATGCCCATTGGTATTCCAAAAGCCCCTTTTCAGAGTCCTGTTACTGCTAATCCTGTTACTGTTAATAAAGACGAAAAAAAAAAAAAAAAAAAAAAAAAAAAAAAAAAAAGGAAAAGAAAAAGAAAAAGAAAAAAAAAAAGGAAAGGCAAAGGCAAAAAAAGAAAAAAAAAAAGAATTGGCAGCAACATGGGTGGACATCTAGTGTGACTTGGCATCCATAATGGGTCCTATGGGATTTCCCCGTGCTCTTCCCCGATCAAGATATTCTCTCTTTCCCCCCCAACAAAAAGGTTGAGTGACTGATCAAGAATTGAAAGTTTGAACTCAAAGCCAATAATTTCAATTGGGAGATTCACATTTTTATTGTCAATTCTATTTTCAATTAGAATGGAATAATTTATGGTTGGCTTATTTAGACCCCTAAAATGAAGGATCTCGGCTCCGCTCATAAAATACCCAATTGGTCAAATAGGAATATGTAAAATTCCCCTTTGTATCATAACATAAAAGATTCCTATTGATACCTAAAAGATTCCTATTGATTAGAGAAAACCTCCAAATATATCGATCTTAGATCTCTATCCCAATCGAGGTCGGGTAGGTCTATCTTTACCCGGAGTAGATCCTAAACCTAAAAGAATAGAAGAAGCCCATTCAGTAACAAGAAAATGATACCATAATTGAAAATCGAATTTGGAGTTCGATGAAATAAAACAAAACCTCAATGCAAAGTAAATTCGACAAGTTTCAAGTTTCATGACTTTTTTTTTGAGGGGGGAAGTGCGCCAAAACTTATCTTTCTTGAAAAATGGAAGAAAAAAGTATGCTCGTTAGGAGTTCGAAAAGCCTTCTATGAAACAATGAAAAGGGCTGGAATTTACACATTGCAATTTGTTGAATTCTATGCACCAAAACCATGCGTGTAGGATTCCTAAGGAATTCCATTTTTTCCTAATCAACCGACTTCATCAAGAGAGAGTCTATTTTTTATTCCAAAAGCTTGATCCCGAGACCACGAATAACCTTTTGAGTATCATAGTATATCTCGCGAAACAGGATAAGACCAAGGATCATTTTCTGTTTATAAGCTGTATAGGCGGATGGGTACATTGCGGAATCAGTGTCTTTGATATGATAAAAAGTGTGCCACCCAAAGTCTATACAACAATCGTAGGGCTGGCCTATTCAATGGGAATCTTCGTCGCGACCGGAGGAGAAATGAACGACCGTACAGCATTTCCTTTCGCTTCGGGTCGTGCCAATGCATTTTAATTTCTTATTTGAGAGAAAAAAGAAGACTATGCCTTCACTATATGGAATATGAATCAAATAATAAATAATAATAGCATGGCACTTCGAGTTTGAGAGGCGCAATTATTGTTTTTTCATACGATGAGATTCTGTATCGAGAGAGTGGTATGAAACAAAAAGCATTTCAGATTGGATCTTATCTATCGGGGATCCATTTCCGCGTCACAAACTTTTTTGTTTTCATACTCTAAGTCCCTTTCCACTATTTAGTGTATGAGAGATTTTGAAAATGAAAAAAAAAATACGATCATTTTTCCTTAGTTGATCAAATAAAAAATACACTTTGGGATTGCCGAATCGCAAACGAGAAAAATAGATAAAGCACCGGAGCCATCATAGTACTATCCTAGTATTAATTATTACTATTTTGAAATTCTCTCGAAGGGAAGGGTGGTAACTGGATCATTGAATGATCCTCGGGTCTTAGAAATCCCATTTTTATCTTTCTTTATTCAGCGGAAGTGAAATGAAAAAAAAACCGAATTCCATAGTAGAGCCGTATGCAATGCGGAAACGATGCTTGTACGGTTGTTCAACTCTCTCTTTGTGTTCTTCGAACCCATCCGTTACCCTACCCATTTACTTCGCCAAATCGTGCGAAATAGAGGAATCCTTCATGATGTTATATCATTATCATTAGGGTATTAATGCACCAACCTTTTAGTGATTGTCTTTCTCCCGATCTAGGAGAGCTGTACGAAGATGGGGATGAAGTACTAGATCTCTACCAGGAAGTCGGAAAGCTTTATAGCCAAACAACAAAACAGTCCCTATATAATGTATTTCAGGGGATGACGCGGGATGCTTTCATGACACCAGAGGAAGCCAAACATCTTGGACTTATTGATTCTGTAGGAATGACGGAACATGTACGCACCAGTCTACACTGGAACCACAAGAACCACAGCCAGCTCAAAAAGTCATTGGTTCTTCCCCCTTCACCAACAGAGAACTTTTTTTTTCGTTGATCTAGGAAGGAGCTATCCCTGACACTCTTGGGCCACGGGGAAGGGTTGCCCCCTCTTTTAGGGTCCTCTAACCCATCCCTTACCTTCCCCTTTGGACTTCGCTAAATCGTGCGAAGGCATCCTGAGGGATGAAGATAAACGGCATGGTTCGAACCGACCAACCCCCACCCAATCCACCTCCTAGTCGGTTCTATCTAGTTCGTTGGGACCTCTGCCCAGGGATTGTCAAGTGTGCCTCCCCCAAAAAAGCCCCACTTCCCACTTCATAGAATTTAGGGGTTCATCTAGGGAGGAACTACCCCTGGGCGAAGAGTCCATGACACCAATTGTTGATTTTGAAAGACAAGAATGGAACCTGGGGCAAATGAACTAGAATCTAATTTGTGAGTTTCCCTCTTTTTACCGAGGTAAAATGGGTCAAGTCTCCAATTAGAATCATATGGTTAGGATCGATCTAACCCATGCCTTACCTTCCCCTTTGGACTTCGCTAAATCGTGCGAAGGCATCCTGAGGGATGGGGATAAACGGCATGGTTGGAACCGAACAACCCCCAATCCACCCCCTAGTCGGTTCTATCTAGTTCGTTGGGACCTCTGCCCAGGGGTTGTCAAGTGTTCCTCCCCCAAAAAAGCCCCACTTCCCACTTCATAGAATTTAGGGGTTGATCTAGGGAGGAACTACCCCTGGGCGAAGAGTCCATGACACCAATTGTTGATTTTGAAAGACAAGAATGGAACCAGGGGCAAATGAACTAGAATCTAATTTGTGAGTTTCCCTCTTTTTACCGAGGTAAAATGGGTCAAGTCTCCAATTAGAATCATATGGTTAGGATCGATCTAAACCAGCCCATTCTGTATATAATTCAGCATGCCAACTATTAAACAACTTATTAGAAACCCAAGACAGCCAATCAGAACTGTCAAAAAAGCCCGCGCTCTTCGGGGATGTCCTCAGCGTCGAGGAACATGTACTAGGGTGTATGTGCGACTCGTTCAGATCATGAACTGAACCAAAAGAAAGGAGACAATTTTTAGAGTATCAAAGATCCGTACCAATGAATAGGATAAAACCAATGAATAAGATAGAGTGGAAGAACTCCAATCACTGTCTAAAAAAAAAGACCTTTATTGTGTATGAAATTTATGGTTTCCATTGGTATAAATCCGATCACCTCAAGTGGAGATGAGAAGCAATTCCCCATTGGTAGCAAATGGTTATCCATTAAGCGGGGGAAATCTTATTTAAGAAGCATAAAAATACTGCTCTTACTCTTGCAAAAACGGACTCACAGGGTCAGCTACCTAACCAACCTTCATAATTAAATGCCGTTACTGTATAGGTAGATCTTATTGTGAAAAGACCTATTACTGGATAATTCATGGGTAGAGCCAAAAAGTGTGAACTATACAAGTTACTAAATAAGGAAGGGGCTCCGGTGTATAGAAAGGACCTCACCGTTTAAAAAGTAACCATAGAAACGATGGAACCCACTATTTTTTATTCATTTATATTTCTTACTTAAATTAACTTTGACTAGTTTTTTGATCAATCTCATTTTGTATTTCGAAGTGAAATGCCTGGAAAAAATCGTGGTTGGGAAGGTCATCGTAGCAAAAGCCATTGGAATTTTTTTTTATACATCGGAAAAATCCGTTTTGTTATTAATAGACCGGGAGGGGAGAAAAAAAGAATGACTGAAAGAAAAGAAAGCAATTAGTTATTCATCAAAGTTTCAGTGGATTCAATGACCAGAATTAAACGAGGATATATAGCTCGGAGACGTAGAACAAAAATGCGTCTATCTGCATCAACTTTTCGAGGGGCCCATCGCAGACTTACTCGACCTATGAATCAACAGACAACGAGAGCTTTGGGTTCTGCTCATCGGGATAGAAGCAGGAAAAAGAGAGATTTTCGCCGTTTGTGGATCACTCGTATAAATGCAGTAATTCGTGAGATCAAGGTATTCTATAGTTATAGTGTATTTATACACAATCTCCACAAGAAGCACTCGCTTCTGAATCGAAAAATACTAGCGCAAATCGCTATATTAAATCGAAATTGTCTTTCCATGATTTCCAATTCCATAAATTCCAATGAGCTCATTACTTTTCTAAGATTTTTTTTTCAGCAAGGGATGAAAATGGCGTTCCCCGGAGAATGAACTCCGGGAAGGTGGAGTATAAATGAATAGGATAAGGTAGTCAAAATGAACGAGCACGATTCACTAAAAAAAAATGCAATATTTCTTCTTTTTCTTCCCCGATTCGGATTCTTTTTGGTTTCTTCCGACGTGACAATCCTTGGGTCCTCTCATTTTTCGAACAAAACATAGACCCTCCCCTAGTTGGGTGAAAGATTGGAATTTTGATTCCTTTTATTCCATTGTGGCTGTAGGCCTGTTTTTTTTCTGGTTCTAGGACCTTTTTTTTGATTTTGCGCCCTAGGGATTGACTTGGGTCTTGTTCTTTCAAATGGTTTCTCTTTTTTATTGGTATAAAGAAAAGGTAACAAAGATAAAATACGAGCTTGTTTTATAGCAAGCGTAATTAATCGTTGTTGTTTCAAAGTCAATCGATTCACTCGTCGAGATAATATTTTTCCGTCGTCACTAATAAATCGACTAATTAAACTCAAGTTTCTATAATCAATTCGATCCCCCGCTCCAATTGGGGGCAAACGCCTACGAAAAGATTGCTTGGATTTCGATTTTAGAAAGGGTTTCTTGGATTTCAGCAAGGGTCCCTTAGATTTCAGAAAGGGTTTCTTGGATTTCAGAAAGGGTCGCTTGGATTTATCCATGGTATTTAGTCCTTATCTCTAAAATCCTATTTCTGAATTCGAATTTGGGATACGACCGAAATAGGATTTGATTTGTTTATATATATTATATGTAATTTGTTCTTGTTCCTGGGAAAGCTGGCAGTTCTGTTCGATCTATTTCTTTATTTCCCCATGAATTGTATGCTTGTAACAATAGGGGCAGAATTTTCTCAATTCCAATCGATTAGGTGTCTTGTGTCGATTCTTTTGAGTAATATATCTGGAAATGCCCGGCGATTCCTTAGTACCACTGTTTCGCACACAACTGGTACATTCCAAAATAACTCTGACTCTGACATCTTTACCCTTGGCCATGAACCTCCTTTGCATTTTGGATTCACTCAACTCTTCTAGTTTCAATGCGAAACGAAGAAAAAAAGGAAAAAAATAGAAGTGGCTAACCTGAAATCCGATTAGGAACAACTTCGTTGCAATCAATAGCATAATATTAAGAAGTAATACAATGATTTTTAACTCTCAATTATTTCGAATCCCAATAGAGTATTTCAGTTAAGTATCTTGTATGATTTTGGTACACTAGATCCATTATTTCTATTTTCGTACTCCCTCTATGAATTCGAGCCTAATCGCGAGTTTCGCCGAGGTTGGATCCACTTTGATTCTTTTTATGTCCTCCTTTCTTTATCCTCAAAAAATAAGAAAACAAAGAAAGAGAGAAAGGAAGAGCTATTAGTCCCAGAGAATTGATTCTATCGCTAATCTTCTTCATCCCTTCCCATGTCAATAACTAGAATGAAAAAAGGGGAATGTCAACGCATCCGGGAAGAAACGATTGATCTCTATCAATAGACCTGCTAAAGACCCGAACCATAGAGTACTTAGCACAGGGGCCGCGGAGAGATATGTTTTTAGATCGCGCATTGAAAATTTTCCTTCTTTATTGGAATACATATATGATCAGATGCATAGGTCGTTAAGGATCGCTTGTATTTTAATTGTACGCGGAATCCCTAACAAAAACTGAAATATACCATGACCTAATCAATGGCAATAACACTAAAATTTCCCTTTCCTTAAAACGAAAAAAGGGCGTCCCACTCTTCCTGAGTATTGTGTTACTGATAAGTATTCTTATACGTGAGGTTTCATATCTATCTATAGATCTATCTATAGAATCGAATTCTTTTATTTTAGTATTAATATACATATAATTCTTTCTATTTATAAAATTATAAAATTGGATAGGTTCCACGTGGTCTATGAGGCCAAAAAGAAGAAATGGCAAGATAGATTGTCTCTCAATGAGGAAATAATGATGTGGACAACAAGACAGAGATTCTATACAATGACACTATATACCAATTGAAAGGGATGTAGCGCAGCTTGGTAGCGCGTTTGTTTTGGGTACAAAATGTCACGGGTTCAAATCCTGTCATCCCTAGCTATTCTTTCTCCTATGGGCAGTAACGAGAGGTCCGTTGAGATCAAGTGAATTTGGAGAGTCTTTTTGTTTATGATACTATATGTATATATACATACGGTGTGGGAAGGTACAAAAAAATCCTTTTCTTTGCGGTCTTATCGATGGTGATAAGAAAGCGCTCTTAGTTCAGTTCGGTAGAACGTGGGTCTCCAAAACCCGATGTCGTGGGTTCAAATCCTACAGAGCGCGATTCCGTTCTTCTTAGGTCGAATTCGAGTGAAATAACTTCACTAACTTGAACAGCAACCTGAATTCGACTACTCCTTTTTTGAGTCCGCAGGAGGTCAATCAAAAAACGAGATGTTAATGTTACTTAATCAAAGGTCCAACTGATCGCTGCGTCTGTATTGTAAATATGCAGTTACGAATAATCCAGCCAACGTAATCGGAATTAGACCTAACACGATTCCAAATAGTAAAACTTCAATCATTTCGATTTATTTGAAAAGGGAAAAAGAGAGAGGGAATATCGATCCTTAAATATTCATCCGAATTGACCACGAATCTCATCAAGCAAAAATGGACAATTACTGCGGAAAGGCACTCTCGAATCCGCGGAAACATTTCTTTTTATATTTATAACAGAATTGTTCATTCAATTCATTTCAAATAAGTCGTATCTTACTCAGACCAATAAATAGAGCCGGGGTTATAGTTGACGCCACCAATAGAAAGCCAAAATAACTAGTTATAGTAGGCATGAAGGAGCTAAAAGAGATACGGTCTTTTTATACATATGGTTCTAAAACACTTACCTAAGTTTCTGCTTTTGAAAGATAGGAGGATACGAAAAAATACCAATTGACAAAATCTGTTCCAATTTCAGTTTGATTCATCAGTGATTCTGGGGGGCCCTAACAAAGATAGGGCGGGATAAAAAAAAGCTGGATCGATCATCTGTGACATCTACCGATTCCCCGATTGCAAATCAACAGATTCATTTTCATTCAGAAACTTCTGAGTAAAGGACTAGGAATAAGAACTTTGTCGCGGAATTTCATTCACATTCACAAATGAAACTTACTTTGAATTACTGTGGAATAAAATTTGCAAATCGTTTCGATTTTGATCATTTCTTTTTCAACTGTATCAAATCGAGTTTCTCTTTTGGAACGAACGACCTTATAACACCTTATTACCTGATTCAAGTAAATAGTAGGTTCTTTAATCACACATAATATCTCGAATGAGAAAAAAAGTATCACACGGTCGCTCGAAGAAAGAAAATCTTTCTTTTCTATTTTCTTTTTTGACAACTATAAGACTAGTAATTCTATTATCTTTTCTTTTTAGGTTCGACATTTTTTCTTTCCATATTTTGGGGTCCCACCGTTCAAGAAGGAACCCTTAGCCCTAATGAAGCAATGGTTGTATCCGGAATGGAATGTGGATTGGTACAACTATTGTATTGTTTGTTTTCGTTCAGGGAATCCTATCTATTACTGTTATTGTATTACTAATCAATTCCTTCAAATGAAAGGATTCGCACAAAAAACAAAAAACCTTTTTTACTCTAGAACCAAGAGAAGGGGACTTCCAAATTTGGTATCGAATCCAATTATGGGAATACGAGAATCTCTTTCCTGAATTAGTAGAACCGAACTCGTCGGACTCGCACTTTAGCAGATCGTCCAAAGCTAGTAATGAAAAGCACCTTATAACTACAACTACAAGAATTTTCGATTGAATGACACGTAGTTCCGCATAGATAAGGAACAAGAAAAGAAGAAATCAATTATGTACCACTTCCCTTAGAGACTGATTGAAATTGCGTTGCTGTGTCAGAAGAAGGGTAGCTATACTGATTCGGTATACTCTAAAGACGCCTTCGGTGCACTATTGACGATCTCACAAAGATGAAAGGTTAGTAGGTTTTCATTTACTGATCCCATCTTTAACGGAATCGATCCTCTTTGACTGTACAAGAAT